TCAAGAGCTTCGAGCCAATAAAGACTAAGCAGGTTGACTCAAGAATAAATTCGATTGTGAGCTCCGTTATAGAATTCTGACCTAACCATTAAGTACGAGGCGGTGGGAACGATGAAACCTGTGAATACAAAAGATTTTATTGAACAACTGAATCTTACTGATTCACTAGTTGGGATGGCGAAATAAACCAGAAATAAATTCATCTATTATAAGAAGTCACGAACAAGTGCTACGGCTGAAATGGAGATTGCAAGAGTAAATATTCGCCCGCGAAAACTTTCGCGTTTTTTTATTAGTAAACTTAGATAAAGGACAAAAGAAAATAAAGATTTATTAGAATGTTTTTATAAAATTTTTTATAAAAACGTTCTAATATCTATTCAAATGGATTGAAATTCAATTTTGAATACTTTTTATTTTATTCGCGAGGAGCCGGATGAGAAGAAACTCTCACGTCCAGTTCTGTAGTAGAGATGGAATTCCGCAACAACCATCAACTATAACCCCAAAAGAACTAGATTCCGTAAACAACATAGAGGAAGAATGAAGGGAATATCTTATCGAGGTAATCATATTTGTTTCGGTAAATATGCGCTTCAAGCACTTGAACCCGCTTGGATCACATCTAGACAAATCGAAGCAGGTCGACGAGCAATGACACGAAATGCACGCCGGGGCGGAAAAATATGGGTCCGTATATTTCCCGATAAACCAGTTACAGTAAGACCGGCTGAAACACGTATGGGTTCGGGGAAAGGATCCCCTGAATGTTGGGTAGCTGTTGTTAAGCCGGGACGAATACTATATGAAATAGGCGGAGTAACCGAAAATATAGCCAGGCGGGCTATTTTAATAGCAGCATCTAAAATGCCTATACGAACTCAATTTATTATTTCAGGATAAAAATGCCGAGCCGGCAGAACTGGGTCTTGGGATGAAACAAAACCGCAGGTTTCTTTTTTAGACAAAAATATTTCTTTTATTTTCTTCATCCTTTGTATTGAAAGAATATACTAAAAATATGATTCAACCTCAGACCCATTTAAATGTAGCGGATAACAGCGGGGCTCGAGAATTGATGTGTATTCGCATTATAGGGGCTAGTAATCGCCGATATGCTCATATTGGTGACGTTATTGTTGCTGTGATCAAAGAAGCAGTACCAAACATGCCCCTAGAAAAATCTGAAGTAGTCAGGGCTGTCATTGTTCGTACCTGTAAAGAACTTAAACGTGACAGCGGCATGATAATACGATATGATGACAATGCTGCAGTTGTGATTGATCAAGAAGGAAATCCAAAAGGAACTCGCATTTTTGGCGCAATCCCACGGGAATTGAGACAATTAAATTTTACTAAAATAGTTTCATTAGCTCCCGAGGTATTATAAGCTACTGAGGTATTATAAAATGAGATCGTAATGTCCTTGAGGTATTTAAAATAAATCGATTAAGAACTAGATTAATTAGTAGATTGTCTCTTCACGCATATATCTTGAAAAATTCATATTCATAAACTAATAAAAATAAGAAAAACATGTTGATTATATCCAATTTTGAGGCACTCATAAATTTAGTTTATCATGGGCAGAGACACTATTGCTGAGATAATAACCTCTATACGAAATGCTGGTATGGATAGAAAACGAGTTGTTCGCATACCATCGACTAATATTACCGAAAATATTGTTAAAATACTTTTCCGAGAAGGTTTTATCGAAAACGTCAGAAAACACCGAGAAAAAAACAAATATTTTTTGGTTTTAACCCTGCGACATCGAAAGAATAGGAAAAAACCCTACAGAAATTTTTTAAATTTAAAACGGATCAGTCGACCCGGTCTACGAATCTATTCTAACTCTCAACGAATTCCTAGAATTTTAGGTGGGATGGGGATTATAATTATTTCTACCTCGAAAGGTATAATGACAGATCGCGAGGCTCGACTAGAAGGAATCGGCGGAGAAATTTTGTGTTATATATGGTAATCCTTTTAATATCGAAATGTGATCCAAAATCTCTTCCTGTTTGTAAAAAAAAAAAGCAAGGGTATGAGTTATCTAATATCGTTTCTACTCCATTAGTTGAGACTTCAAGGAGGCTTGGCCTGAAATGAAAGAACAAAAATGGATCCATGAAGGTTTAATTACTGAATCGCTTCCCAACGGCATGTTCCGGGTTCGGTTAGATAATCAAGATCTGATTCTAGGTTATGTTTCAGGAAAGATCCGACGTAGTTTTATACGGATACTGCCGGGAGATAAAGTAAAAATTGAAGTAAGTCGCTATGATTCAACCAGAGGACGTATAATTTATCGACTACGAAACAAGGATTCGAAAGATTAGGCGGTTTTTATTCAATACGATTCGAGATAAAAATTTTCAAGAAACTTTTTTTCTACCAATGAAATAGATTCAGAATTAAGATAAGGAATAACAAATATGAAAATAAGAGCTTCAGTTCGTAAAATTTGTGAAAAATGTCGACTAATCCGCAGGCG